AGTTATGGATTTTCAGTTTATGGGGGGTAGTATGGGATCCGTAGTAGGCGAGAAAATCACCCGTTTGATCGAATATGCTACCAATAATTTTTTACCTCTTATTCTAGTGTGTGCTTCCGGAGGAGCACGCATGCAAGAAGGAAGTTTGAGCTTGATGCAAATGGCTAAAATATCTTCTGCTTTATATGATTATCAATCAAATAAAAAGTTATTTTATGTATCAATTCTTACATCTCCTACTACTGGTGGAGTGACCGCGAGTTTTGGTATGTTGGGGGATATCATTATTGCTGAACCCAATGCCTATATTGCATTTGCGGGTAAAAGAGTAATTGAGCAAACATTGAATAAAACAATACCTGAAGGTTCACAGGCGGCTGAATATTTATTCCATAAGGGTTTATTCGATCCAATCGTACCACGTAATCCTTTAAAAGGTGTTCTGAGTGAGTTAGTTCAGCTCCACGGTTTTTTTCCAAAATTCAATCAAATAGAGTCTTAAGTTAAATTCTTTTCTTTTCTATGTAGTGAAAAGGTAGTTAGTTAGTTTATCAGAATCAAAGTCAAAGCCCATTATGCGGGCTTTGACTTTGTGACATAAAATGGAATTGTCGAAAAACGAATTATGTGGATAATTATTATTTTTTTTTACCGATATTACTGATTACTAATGAGTAAACCTCTATCAACAAGATAAAAAGCGAATTTTTCCTTTTGTGAAATGAAATTCGAATTTGGCGAGACAAATAAAACGAATTTTATCTTCCTCTAATTTTATCTTCCTCTATTGCGTATGTATATATAATTCAAATATAGAAAAAATATAAATATAGAGTTTTGCATCTTTCTATATCTCCCGAGAATTCTATTTTGACTAAAAATACCTGTTCTTGGATCGGATTCTAACGAATCGAATCTTTCGACAATTTGTAATAAACTCTTTCTTTATTAAATTCAAATTCGAAATTCAAATTAGAAGATAAGAACAATAGAATAACAATAGAATAAGAATAATAAGAAAAGTAAGAATAAAGTAAGATAATAAAGAAAGTCGATTATCTTACCATACACCTATTTTATTTGATTTAGAAAGATGGGCAAGTCCTTTTATTTAATTCTACATTCCTTGCACTTATTAGATATATATACTCGCTTAGATATACTTAGTATTTAGATATACTTAGTATAATATACGAATTATAATATAATTATTATAAGATATATTTCTAACTAACAATATAACAATAATAGGTACAAATAGTAAATCGAGGTACCCATTTTATGACAACTTTCAGCAGCTTTCCCTCTATTTTTGTGCCTTTAGTAGGCCTAGTATTTCCGGCAATTGCAATGGCTTCTTTATCTTTGTATGTTCAAAAAACTAAGATTTTTTAGATTCGATGGGGCCAAGGCCAAGACCAAATCTTATCTATTTTTTTTTCAAGACTTAGATGCCACGGATATCTATTTAGTATAATATTGTATAACATCCGGCTTCCCCGAACATAACATAAATGAAAAAGCTCCTCTTATGCATACGTCAACATGATATAGGGGTAAATGAATTATAGCAAGCGGATCGGTACCGAACGGATGTATGAAATTAAAGTCTATATATCTAGCAGATCTGTATAGGGGATCATATAAAGGGGATGATTTTAGATCTAAGCAATTTGATGAATTACTTCTAAAAGTTCATATCAAAAGAGTACTAGTTGATGAGAGTTACTTCGGAAACAAAAAAAGTCAAGTAGAATCTTTTTGGTTATTCTCTCAATTCCAATAAAATGCAACTGGATCTAGTATGTATGAGTTGGCGATCAGAATCTATATGGATAGAATTTATAGTGGGGTCTCGAAAAACAAGCAATTTCTGCTGGGCCTTTATCCTTTTTTTTGGTTCATTAGGGTTTTTATTAGTTGGAACTTCTAGTTATCTTGGTAGGAATTTGATATCTTTATTTCCGTCTCAGCAAATCGTTTTTTTTCCACAAGGAATCGTGATGTCTTTCTATGGGATCGCAGGTTTCTTTATTAGTTCCTATTTGTGGTGCACGATTTTTTGGAATGTAGGTAGTGGTTATGATCGATTCGATAGAAAAGAGGGAATAGTATGTATTTTTCGTTGGGGTTTTCCTGGAAAAAATCGTCGAATCTTTCTACGATTCCTTATGAAAGATATTCAGTCCATCAGAATAGAAGTTAAAGAGGGCATTTATGCTCGTCGTGTCCTTTATATGGAAATCAGAGGCCGTGGGGCCGTTCCCTTGACTCGTACTGATGAGAATTTGACTCCACGAGAAATTGAGCAAAAAGCTGCTGAATTGTCCTATTTTTTGCGTGTACCGATTGAAGTCTTTTGAAATGAATTGCGGAATAAATGCTTTCTCGGCAGGAGGAAAAAACTCAAGCCAAGAATCCTCTTTTTTCTATAGCAGAACTAAACTGAAGTTTCTTCAGAATGCCCATTCGAACCAAAGCAAAGCAGACGTATACGTAAGAGTCATAACATAAAACAAAACCGTTTTTTTTTGTCCACAAAAATTGTTTTTTATGCGTCTGTAAATGTACAACTTAATTCAGTAACAAAACAAGGAAGAAATCGAAATAATGGATTCATCTCATATATCAAAGTATTTCGAAATAAAGACTTTCGCTTTTTATTTTCAATATTTGAAGTTGTTTGATTGATATCTTGATATAGACAGGGAGCTCCTTCGTCTCAAAATCTGAATAGAATAATCTTTATTATTTGAAGCGGTTCTTTCGGGCAGTTATCGAAAGAGGGCAATTGCTTCGAATTTGATCAATTGAGATATCTGGAAACAATATACCAATAATATATATATTTCATTCGAACATTCGAATTCAAAGTGGATTCTTATTTTCTATTTCTGTATTCTTTTTAGATTCAAGGACTAAGCACTGAATCAAAAAACAAAAAACAGAAAATAGATTCATGGGCCCCTACCTTATAATATAATGAATATAATGAAAGTCTTGCCTGATAGAAAGAGTAGATCACATAAAGTCAACGAATGAGGTGGGTTCATTAACAATTCACAGATGAAAAAATGGCAAAAAAGAAAGCATTCACTCCCCTTCTATATCTTGCATCTATAGTATTTTTGCCCTGGTGGATCTCTCTCTCATTTAATAAAAGTCTGAAATCTTGGATTACTAATTGGTGGAATACTAGGCAATCCGAAACCCTTTTGAATGATATTCAAGAAAAGAGTATTCTAGAACAATTCCTAGAAGTAGAGGAACTCTTCCTGTTGGACGAAATGATACAAGAATACCCGGAAACACATCTACAAAAACTTCGTATAGGAATCCACAAAGAAACGATCCAATTGATCAAGATGCACAATGAGGATCGTATCCATACGATTTTGCACTTCTCGACAAATCTAATCTGTTTCGTTATTCTAAGTGGTTATTCTATTTTGGGGAATGAAGAACTTGTTATTCTTAACTCTTGGGTTCAAGAATGCCTATATAATTTAAGCGACACAATAAAAGCTTTTTCTATTCTTTTATTAACTGATTTATGTATCGGATTCCATTCGCCCCACGGTTGGGAACTAATGATTGGCTATATCTACAAAGATTTTGCATTTGCTCATAATGATCAAATTATATCTGGTCTTGTTTCTACCTTTCCAGTCATTCTAGATACAATTTTAAAATATTGGATCTTTCGTTATTTAAATCGTGTATCTCCGTCACTTGTAGTTATTTATCATTCAATGAATGACTGAAAAATGATTCACGGATTCAATTATAATCTTTCTTACTTTGTATAGAAGCAAAGCATGCAAACAAAGTCGTACTTACTTTCCTCTTTCTACCCATCAGGGGAATACAATTCCTCCTCTATTTCAGTAAAATCTTTTTTTTTTCAGTAAAAGTAAATAGCAGAATCGTGGATAGGGAACTATACTAGTGACCTACCTAATTTTATTGTAGAAATTTTCGGGATCAATGATTGGACCATGCAAACTAGAAATACTTTTTCTTGGATAAAGGAGGAGATTACTCGATCCATTTCCGTATCGCTCATGATCTATATAATAACCGGGGCATCCATTTCAAATGCATATCCCATTTTTGCGCAGCAGGGGTATGAAAATCCACGAGAAGCAACTGGGCGTATTGTATGTGCCAATTGCCATTTAGCTAATAAACCCGTGGATATTGAGGTTCCACAAGCGGTACTTCCTGATACTGTATTTGAAGCGGTTGTTAGAATTCCTTATGATATGCAACTGAAACAAGTTCTTGCTAATGGTAAGAAAGGGGCTTTGAATGTGGGTGCTGTTCTTATTTTACCGGAGGGGTTTGAGTTAGCGCCACCTGATCGTATTTCGCCCGAGATGAAAGAAAAGATAGGCAATCCGTCTTTTCAGAACTACCGCCCCACTAAGAAAAATATTCTTGTGATAGGTCCTGTTCCTGGTCAAAAATATAGTGAAATCACCTTTCCTATTCTTTCCCCAGACCCTGCTAGTAATAAGGATGTTCATTTCTTAAAATATCCCATATACGTAGGCGGAAACAGGGGAAGGGGTCAGATTTATCCCGACGGGAACAAAAGTAACAATACAGTTTATAATGCTACGGCAACAGGTATAGTAAGCAAAATCATACGAAAAGAAAAAGGGGGGTACGAAATAACCATAACGGATGCATTGGATGGACATCAAGTGGTTGATATTATCCCCCCAGGACCAGAACTTCTTGTTTCAGAGGGTGAATCTATCAAACTCGATCAACCATTAACAAGTAATCCTAATGTGGGTGGATTTGGTCAGGGGGATGCAGAAATAGTACTTCAAGATCCACTACGTGTCCAAGGCCTTTTGTTCTTCTTGGCATCTATTGTTTTTGCACAAATCTTTTTGGTTCTTAAAAAGAAACAGTTTGAGAAGGTTCAAGTGTCCGAAATGAATTTCTAGATCCGTGGATTTATCAACATCAAATCTGTAAAAACGAAC